CTTGGATTGGTAATCGGCTCATTTATTATTTAAATAGAATCCGAATCCGCTAGCTTATCAATAATTCCGTAGGCTTGGGCTTCTTCTGGTGTCATAAAATTATCCCTATTCAGGTCTTCGAATGTCTGCCATGAAGGCTTGCCTGTTTTTTCTGCATAAATTTCTGCAACAGTTTGGCGCAAGTCCGTTAATTCCGACGTGTCCAGAAGACCTTCTCCTGCCGGTGATTCTCCATTTTTTAGAAACACAAGACAGCCAATCCGATTGTTTTATATGAACTTGGGGGCTCGCCGAATTCGACATAAGCAAGAAAAAATCGGACTCTAGGAAAAGACAAAAAATCCATCCTAGAATCCCGTTTTCCCCATTTCTATTTCTACTTTACTCAATATTCTCTGCCTATTTTTTGTTTAGGTTTAGTATCGAGTCGAATTGAATTCTATTACAATAGAAAACCATTAATATATTTCTATTCTAGGACATTGAAATGTAAAAACAGTAACATAATCATATGATTCTAATTGATTGTGGAGTTGAAAAAAACAAAGTAAAACAGTCTTCTTCACACAAAATATATATACTATGACTGACTAGTTCTACAGTACAAGGAATTTTCAAAATACAGATATTATCTAATCGGGTATCTTATTCGTAATGGTAGAAAAAAACTAGTAAAGAAGTAAAGGTCTTTATTTATCAACAAAAATTAAGTTCTTTTATAAACTTAAGATGTTGATAAATCTGCATACCTAGAAATTCATTTCGGACAATTGAACCTTCTCAAATTGTTTCTTTTTAAGAACCAAAAAGATTTGTGCCAAAATAATAGACGCCAAGAAGAACAAGAGACCTTGGACACGTAATGGGTCTTGAAGCACTATTTCTGCATCCCCCTGACCAAATCCACCCACATTAGGATTACTCGTTAATGGTTGATCCAGTTTGATAGATTCACCTTCTGAAACAAGAAGTTCTGGTCCTGGAGGTAGAATATCAATCACTTCACGTCCATCCGATGCATCCACTATCGTTATTTCGTACCCCCCTTTTTGTTTTCGTATAATTTTGTTTACTATACCTGTTGCTGTCGCATTATAAACATTATTATTACTCTTGCTCCCGTCGGGATAAATCTGACCCCTTCCCCTGTTCCCGCCTACGTATATAGGATATTTTAAGAAGTAAACATCTTTCTTAGTAGCGGGATCTGGAGAAAGAATAGGAAAGGTAATTTCACTATATTTCTGACCGGGGACAGGGCCTACCACAAGAATATTTTTTTTTGTAGGACGATAGCTTTGAAAAGACAGATTACCTATCTTTTCTTTAATTTCGGGCGAAATGCGATCGGGAGGAGCCAATTCAAAACCCTCCGGTAAAATAAGAACAGCCCCTACATTCAAAGCCCCCTTTTTACCATTAGCAAGAACTTGTTTCACTTGCATATCATAAGGAATTCGAACAACTGCTTCAAATACAGTATCGGGAAGTACCGTTTGTGGAACCTCAATATCTACGGGCTTATTAGCTAAATGGCAATTGGCACATACAATACGGCCGGTTGCTTCTCGCGGATTTTCATAACCCTGCTGGGCAAAAATCGGATATGCATTTGAAATGGGTGCTTGAATTATTATGTATATCATGAGCAATACGGAAATGGATCGAGTAATCGCTTCCTTTATCCAAGAAAAAGCATTTCTAGTTTGCATGGTCATTGATCCTGAAAATTTCTACAATAAGATTAGGTAGGTTACTGACATAGTTCCCTATCCATGATTCTGCTATTTACTGAAATGATTTTCCTAGAAGATAGGAAGAATACGAGTAGAAAGAAAAAGAATAAGTAAAATTTGGAATGTTTCTCTTTTATATACAAAAAACAAACTTTATAATTGGATCAGTCGATCGTTTTTTCAGTCATTCATTGAATGATAAATCACTACAAGTGACGGAGATACACGATTTAAATAACGGAAAATCCAGTATTTTAAAATGGTATCTAAAATGACTGGAAAAGTCGAAACAAGACCCGATATAATCTGATCATTCTGAGTAAATCCAAAATCTTTATAGACAGAACCAATCATTAGTTCCCAACCATGAGTCGAATGGAATCCTATACATAAATCAGTTAATAAAAGAATAGAAAAAGCTTTTATTGTGTCACTTAAGTTATATAGAAATTCTTGAACCCACGAGTTAAGAATAATGAGTTGTTGATTACCCAGAATAGAATAACCACTTAGAATAAGAAAACAGATTATATTTGTCGAGAAGTGCAAAATCGTATGGATACAATCGTGGTTGTGCGTCTTGATCAATTGGATGGTTTCGTTGTAGATTCCAATAGGAAGGTTTTGTAAATGGGTTTCCGGGTATTCCTTTAGCATTTCATCCAAGAGGAACAGTTCCGCGAACTCTATGAATTTCTTTAAAATACTTTTTTCTTGAATGATATTCAAGAAAATTTCGGATTGTTTAGTATTCCACCAATTAGTAACCCAAGAGTCTAGACTTTTTTTAAATGTAAAAGAGATGCACCAGGGCAAAAAGACTATGGATGTAAGACATAGAAGGGGAATGAATGCTTTCTTTTTTGCCATTTTTTGTCTTTAATGAACTCAGCTTCATCTCATTTGTCAACTATATAGGATAATAATCTTTCTATCAAGCATAAGTTCTATTTCAAGTAATAGAGCCTATAATACCCATTTCAAATTTATGCATAGAAATGGATAATCTATTCTCGTTTTTTTATTTGTAATTATTTGATTAATTCCGAAGTTGATACATTCCAAGAATGCGGCCAAGTCCGAAGCTGTTTCGAAAACGCTGGCGCGTGGAGTCCTCTCATAATAATCATCAACAGGAGTCAAGGGAATGGCCCCCTGTTCTCTGGTGTACATATAAAGGACACCCGTACGAGGTTCTGGGTTAGCATAAAATTGAAGGGCCAAAATATCTTCTACACGAACTTGGGAAAGAATATAACGATTTTCTCCAGGAAATCCGTAACGACAAAGCCACACCATTCCAATTTGGTTATCATAAAGATTATAACCACTACCCACATTCCAAAAAATTAGAATCCACCAATGAAAACTTACAAAAAGACCCGCGATTCCATAGAAAGTAAGTGTGGCCCCTTGTGGCAAAAAAGGAACTACAGATTCGGACGAATTGAAAAAATGACTACCATAATAACTGGAAGCTGAAATAAATAAAACCCCTAATGAACCTAAAAGAGTGAAAGAAGCCCAGAAGAAATGGATTGGTTTTCGGGCCCCGGGTATAGTGTAAATCCATGTGTGTTCTTGTCCTTGGAAGCTACGCATAAGGTGTCCTGACCCCCAAAAAAATGTGTTGTTGACCATGAACCAATACACCCGTTACAATTAATACTAGTCCCACTAAAGGCAAAAAAACATCTACCATAATCATCAAATAAAATGGGTACCTCCATTTTCTATTTGTACCTGTTCTTTTTTGTTGATTGTTAGATTAAAGCCTCCTAATCTTATTAAGGCTGATATGATATTAGTATTTTCCTTTTCTTTTGTTTTTTTTTTCATGGACTATTTGTACCTGTTCTTTTTTGTTGATTGTTAGATTAAAGCCTCCTAATCTTATTAAGGCTGATATGATATTAGTATTTTCCTTTTCTTTTGTTTTTTTTTTATGGATATGGAAGAGTTATTAAAAAATGCAATAACAAATCCAAGGAAATAAATTGGAATCTAAAAAAATAAAGAAGATTTATCCCTACTGCCTGTATCTAAAAAATCTTGTTTTTTTGAACATAAAGAAATAAAGAAGCCATTGCAATTGCCGGAAAAACTAGGCCCACTAAAGGAACAAAAACAGAAGGTAAGTTTATCATAAAATGGGTACCTCGATTTTCTATTTGTACCTGTTCTTTTTTGTTGATTATTAGATTCATATTTTTGTTATATGAATTTTATATTTGGATTATTCTTATATTGTAATAAAGATAGTCTATAATCACTAGAATTTATATAGACTTATACTAAGTTTATTAAAATAATTAGACTAAGTATAGCCAAATTAATATATACTCAATATAGATAATAAACAAATATATATTATCTATATTGAGTATACATAATAAGTATAGAATATAAGAAATCAATAATCAAAGAAAAAAATCAATAAGATTTATTAAGAATCAAAAGAACAAAAGATATTTATTATTATAAATATCTTATTAAATAGGAAGGAAGAAATGAAGAACTAAATCATTGGATGAATTTCGGCCCTCTATTTCTACAAGAAAAGGGACATAATGTTTCTCTTGTTTCGTAAAAAAAAGAATTTTAAGGTCTGCTTTATTTTTCATTTCCAATCAAAGGCAAGAAACCATGGAAATCAAATAAATTCATTAGAACGTTCTTTAAAAGAAACCGTGGTACGATTACATCCACTAGGCCCTTTTCGAATAAAACTTCAGCTGATTGTGAACCTTCGGGCACTTCTACCTTCAAAAGTTCTTCAATTACCCTTTTCCCCGCAAATGCAATGTAAGCGTCTGGTTCCGCAATAACGACATCTCCTAACAGGCCAAAACTAGCTGTCACCCCACCAGTAGTTGGAGATGTAAGTATCGATACATAGAATAACTTTTTATTTATTTGATAATTATATAAAGCAGATGAAATTTTAGCCATTTGCATTAAGCTCAAACTTCCTTCTTGCATACGTGCTCCTCCGGATGCACATACTATAATAAGAGGTAAACCTTGATTAGTAGCATATTCCACCAACCGGGTTATTTTTTCACCCACTACGGATCCCATACTACCCCCTATAAACTCAAATTCCATAATACCAATTGCTACAGGAATACCGTTTAGTTGACCTGTGCCTGTTTGAACAGCGTCCTTTAATCCTGTCGTTTCTTGATAAGAATCAAGACGACTTTGATACGGGTCCTCTTTCAAATGAAATGGAATGGGAGCCACAGATTCTTCGTCTTCGTCTTCGTCTTCATCCATAGGGGGATACGACGAATATTCCATGTCTTCGTCTTCATCCTTAGGATTAGGATTCCAATCCATAGGATTACAAGTAAGGGGATACGACGAATATTCCATGTCTTCGTCTTCGTCTTCATCCTTAGGATTAGGATTCAAAGTAAAGGGATCCACATATTCCCCATTTTCTGGATTAACGAAATATTTCCCAGTACGGGGATCCACATATTTTATTTCATCCTCACCAGTCCAACTAATGGGATCCACAGATACCATGTCTTCATCCATAGGATTCCAAGTACCTGGATCAATCAAAAATTCAATTCTATCTAAACTGCTCATTTTTAAATGATAGCCACAATACTCGCACAGATTCCGTCTTTCTTTTAACCATTGCTTATAATTTAATCCATAACAATCTTCATTTGTGCATCGAGTCCATAAATGCCCATAGCTTCGGCGTCGGTATTTAGCAGGTTCATTATCAATGTGTTCTTCTTTTTTTGTAAAAGAACTTTCATTGTAACTATCATTGTGACTATCAGCGTCAATACCATCTCTGCTATCATGGAAACTATCATTGTCCTTGTAATGATATTTTTCAAACTCACTGTTATTGTCATTGTCATTGTTTTTGTAGAATGTAACCTCCCTGTTATTGTCTCGGTCACTATCAGGGTCAATATAATCGTTACTATTGACGTCAATATCATTGTCGTTATGATTACAACGATTAAATTCACTTCCGTTGTCTTTAACGTCGCTGTCATCGTGTTGGTCGCTGTCATCGTGTTGGTCCCTGTCAGCGTATCGGCCACTCTCGTTGTATTGGTCAATGTCAGAGTATTGGTCACCATCATTTTCACGATTATTGTGACTATCATCGTCAATATCATTGACACGATCATTGTCGCTGTTATGATCGTAAGTCTTGTATCCGAACGCAATAACATCGTTGTTTACCTCCTTGTTATTATAGTTGTTTATTTCCTTGTTATTGTTATTGGAGTTGTTTACCTCCTTTTTATTGTATGGGTCAATACCATGATCACTCTTATTGTCCGTATCATCGTATACGTTAAGATCCCTTAAAAAGAATCCCCCCAAACAGAGTTCAGAACAGAGATAACTTTCAATGCAATGAGTCAAGGTACTCTTCCAACTCTCTTTCTTATCATCGATGTAATCATCATAGGTGTAGTCGTGATCCACTACATCATCATTATTCTTAGAGCCATTCTGCAAAATCTGCTCCAAAATGTGATCAAGAATCATGGAAAAAATAAAGATGTTGGTAATATTGGAAATCTTTGAATCGCACCCCTGTTTTTAGTCTCCCATAAATCTCCGTTTGGTTCTATTTTATTTAATATATTTCCCCTCTATTTTATTTAGATAAATATAGAATGAGAAGGCATGAGAACGTAATTTATTTAATAGTGAGAACGTAATTTAATTTATTTAATAGTATTTTTTTTTTTTATTTTGTATTCAACAGTATACCACTTTGTGATGTAAAAAGCAACCTAGAATATTCTGAATCTCCCTAATTCTAGGGATTATTTCATAATTTATTTAATAGTGAGAACGTAATTTAATTTATTTAATAGTATTTTTTTTTTATTTTGTATTCAACAGTATACCACTTTGTGATGTAAAAAGCAACCTAGAATATTCTGAATCTCCCTAATTCTAGGGATTATTTCATATAGATGGTAGCGATAATGAAAGTAAAAGTGATAGTGATTATTTGATTTTGATATAGATGGTAGCGATAATGAAAGTAAAAGTGATAGTGATTATTTGATATAGATGGTAGCGATAATGAAAGTAAAAGTGATTATTTATCAACTAGTATAGCGATAATAGATGTCAAAAAGCAACACCTCTGGGACGGAAGGATTCGAACCTCCGATGAACGGGATCAAAACCCGCTGCCTTACCACTTGGCCACGCCCCAATTTCGATTTGACACTAATAATATTATTGTATTGGTTGTTCGTCAATTCCAGTTCTAAACTTATTCTCTATAGAATAATTTGTTGCTAGAATTTGGATATGCATAGATATCAAATGAAACGGAATTTATTGATCATTACATAGAATTCAATTAAGATATTGTATGAAAATCTTATTTCTTCTATTTTTGATTTTAGAATGCAAAGATTTTGAACTGGATAAGTTCAAATCAAAAAGGGATTGGAGGTATGATCTTATTTGATTCATTTTTTGAGTTTTATTATTTATTTATGAATATTCATATCTATTCTATACTATTCATATCTATTCTATACTAAATATTCATAAAAATTATAATAAATCTGAATTCCATATTTGAATTATTTCTATTATTATCCAAAAATTCTTTTCTATCTTATTATTATATATTCTAGTCTTTTAAAAAAATATATTTCTTTATAATTCTTTATATTTTATCTTTAATGTTGCATTCTAAATATAAAATTATACTAAATCAAAATATATATAATAAAATACAATAAAAAAATCAAAATTAGAATTCAAAAAAAGCAAAAATACAATTCATTTTTCTTAAAGAACAACATTTTTGTTATGCTTAATATCTTTAGCTTGGTCTGTATTTGTATTCACTCTGCCCTTTATTCCAGTAGTTTTTTCTTGGCGAAATTGCCTGAAGCTTACGCTTTTTTGAATCCAATTGTAGATATTATGCCAGTAATACCCCTATTCTTTTTTCTCTTAGCTTTTGTTTGGCAAGCTGCTGTAAGTTTTCGATGAGATCTTTTATTTGAATAATGTCCTAAAAAAAATGGAACATTTTAACATTTTAAAAGATCAGATAAGTCTTACAGTGTGAATCAAGGATTCACATATTGCAATTTTTGGATAGACAAGAAAAATCCAGACCATCTCATCTCCGTTTTTTCCATTTTTTTCGGATTTCCTCGAAATCACTTTATTTGTTATAAACTAAGTATAAAAGGAAACATAATGTGAAATAGAAGAGAATCTATTCTCTTTCTCTGTCGTTTTTTTTTTTTAATTATCTTGGAGATTTTGTAATGCTTACTCTAAAACTATTTGTTTACACGATAGTGATTTTCTTTGTTTCTCTTTTCATCTTCGGATTCTTATCTAATGATCCAGGACGTAATCCAGGACGTGAAGAATAAGAAAATCTTTTTTGTTTTATGTGTTTTCCTCACTTATGCTGGATTTTGAAATCTTTTTTGTTTTTTATCTATTTTATATTTGTAACTAGTAAAAAAAAATTAAATAAACAAGGAAGGAAAACAAAAAATAAAGAAGCTGCATAAGTTCAAAAGAAAAAAATGCCAAATTATCAATCAACGGAAAGAGAGGGATTCGAACCCCCGGTACAAAAATTCGTACACCGGATTAGCAATCCGACGCTTTAGTCCACTCAGCCATCTCTCCCCAATTAAAAAAATGGAATTATTATGTTACATCGCATAAACAAAAAGTAGGTCTTGAAAAAAAAAACTTGTAATTAATTTAAACATGATCAAAGATAAATAAAAATGACTTTTGGATTGTTATGATATAGAACCAGAATTATATAAGATCCAAAAGTCATTTTTTATTACCCCTTCTTTTGTTTTTGGGTAACCTATCTAAAAAAAGGAATGGAACTATGGATTTTTGCACAATGTATTTTTGTGTTATGAATTCAAATTAAGTAATTTTGTCGAGATGTACCCCTCAAAATACCTTCAGCAAAAACAAAATCCAAAAAGGAGATTCGCCCCCTTTTCTTAATTTCATTAGGGGGCCTCGAACTATGGATTTTTGCACAATGTATTTTTGTGTTATGAATTCAAATTAAGTAATTTTGTCGAGATGTACCCCTCAAAATACCTTCAGCAAAAACAAAATCCAAAAAGGAGATTCGCCCCCTTTTCTTAATTTCATTAGGGGGCCTCTTATGAAACATGTCAACACTTTCATTTTCATAAAATTATGCCGATTTCATAATTATGACTGATTCCCTTGTTCGACAAAAGATCCGTTTATATACAATATTTCATAAAATTATGCCGATTTCATAATTATGACTGATTCCCTTGTTCGACAAAAGATCCGTTTATATACAATAATGGTATTGTAGCGGGTATAGTTTAGTGGTAAAAGTGCGATTCGTTCTATGGATCCCCTAATAGTTAAGGGATCCTTTGCGTGATTCATATCACGATCAAAAACTTTATTTCTTACTTAAAGGGCTTGAATCCTTTATCCCTCTCAACGAACGATTCGAGGAATACTATACATTATCGTAATTTGTATACAAATTTGAATTGATTCTAAAATTATGAAACATAAGTTTTTGGAATTGGATCAAGAATCCTAATTTTTTAATATGAGTAAAGGATCCAGGGAATAAAGATATAGAAAATGGGTTTCCAATCGTAACTAAATCTTCCATTTTTTGGATTTGTTTTGTATAGGAGAGATTGAAGCAAAATAGCTATTAAACGATTTTTCTAGTTTACTAAAAAAATCTACATATTTTTTTAGCTCGACGGAAATTGGATTCTTTTCCTAAAGATTCTTTCAAATAGAAATAGAGAACGAAATAACTAGAAAAAAAACTACATATTTTTTTAGCTCGACGGAAATTGGATTCTTTTCCTAAAGATTCTTTCAAATAGAAATAGAGAACGAAATAACTAGAAAAAAAACATATTGTTCTATTCTAGAGGGATCATCTAAAAAGCAAGCTGTATTAAATGTATTAATACCGAAAGGCTAACATAGATGTTATGGATCATTTTTTTTGTATGGATTCCATCTCGTAAATTCTTCTGTAAAGGAGCTGAATGAAACAAAAGTTTCACGTTCAGTTTTGAATTAGAGACGTTCAAACAAAATCATGAATGAACGTCGACTATAACCCTTAGCCTTCCAAGCTAACGATGCGGGTTCGATTCCCGCTACCCGCTTATATCCTAGATTCGATAGTTCTTCTAATCGAATCTATCCTTTTCGATTATAGAATGACTATCTTT